AATAGTTGCATTGACAGTTATCTTCGGGCTCAAATCTCTATTGATAGTTACATTTTAAGTGGTAGTCACAATTACAGTGACAGTTACATTTATAGTTATATTTGTGGTGAAGGTGGAAATAGTAGTGAAAGTGAGAGTTCCAATATAAGAACTAGCACGGATGGAAGTGATTTAACTAGAACAGAAAGTTCTAATGATCTAGATGTAACTCAAAAATACAGGCATTTGTGGGTTCAATGCGAAAATTGTTATGGATTAAATTATAAGAAATTGTTGAAATCAAAACTGAATATTTGTGACCAATGTGGATACCATTTGAAAATGAGTAGTTCAGATAGAATCGAACTTTTGATTGATCCGGGTACTTGGGACCCTATGGATGAAGACATGGTCTCTTTGGATCCCATTGAATTTCATTCGGAGGAGGAACCTTATAAAGATCGTATTGATTCTTATCAAAGAAAGACAGGATTAACTGAGGCTATTCAAACAGGCACAGGTAAATTAAACGGTATTCCCGTAGCAATTGGGGTTATGGATTTTCAGTTTATGGGGGGTAGTATGGGATCTGTAGTAGGCGAGAAAATCACCCGTTTGATCGAGTATGCTACCAATCAATTTTTACCTCTTATTTTAGTGTGTGCTTCTGGAGGAGCACGCATGCAAGAAGGAAGTTTGAGCTTGATGCAAATGGCAAAAATATCTTCCGCTTTATATGATTATCAATCAAATAAAAAATTATTCTATGTAGCAATCCTTACATCTCCTACTACTGGTGGGGTGACAGCTAGTTTTGGTATGTTGGGGGATATCATTATTGCCGAACCCAATGCCTACATCGCATTTGCGGGTAAAAGAGTAATTGAACAAACATTGAATAAGACAGTCCCTGAGGGTTCACAGGCGGCTGAATATTTATTCCATAAGGGCTTATTCGATCTAATCGTACCACGTAATCCTTTAAAAGGTGTTGTGAGTGAGTTATTTCAGCTCCACGCTTTCGTTCCCTCGAATCAAAATTCAATCAAGTAAAGCCTTACTTAACTCAAAACTTCAAAAATGAATTCTTTGATTTGTGACGAAAAAGTAGTTATTTAGTTTATAGGAATCAAAGTGAAAATTCGAAGAATGGATTTTTCTTTGGTAACATAAGATGAAATTGTAGAAAGAATCATGCGGAGAATTTTTTTTTACCGATATTCCTGATTAGTAATTAGGAAACCCCTATTAAACAAAATAAAAGAGCAAATTATTTCTTCCACAAAATTTGGCAAGGGGAATAAAATGAATTTCATGCTCCCTTCTTAACAGTACATGTGTATATATAATTCAACTATAGCAAATAGTGGCATAGAGTCTTGCATCTTTCTACATCTCTAGAGGATCTCTAGTTTTACTAAGAATCCCTGTTGTTGGATCGGATTATAACTAACTTTTGGGGAATTTGTACGAAAATCTTTATGAAATTTTATTAAAAAAAATGATAAGACAAGATAATAACTAAAATAATCCAAAAGTCTATTATGATACATATATTTCATGTCGAAAGATGAGTAAGTCCATTTATTTAATTCGACATTCCTCATTCCTTTTCTATATATACTCACGTAGATATTACTTAGTATAATTATCTATGAATTAGTATAATTATAAGATACCTTTTATAACAATCAATAAATAACAGGTAAAAATATTAATATAACAATTAATATAACAATAAATAACAGGTACAAATATTAAGTCGAGGTATCCATCCATTCTATGACAACTCTCACCACCACCTTACCCTCTATTTTTGTGCCTTTAGTGGGCCTAGTATTTCCGGCAATTGCAATGGCTTCTTTATTTCTTCATGTTCAAAAAAACAAGATTTTTTAAATATGCTAGTGCCATCTATTTTTTTTTTTTCAAAACTTAGACTTTTACGATAACACAGCTATCTATTTAGTAGACTAGAGTCTAACATGTGGCTTACTCCAAACATAAGCGATTATACATGCGTAAACATCATATCTGAGGAAATAAATTATAAGTCTTTCAAAATTGAAAATATATAACAGATCGGGCGACGAATGTTTGCGATATAAAATCAATATATCTATATGGATGTAGGTATCTATAGGGAATCATATAAAGGTGATGTGATGTTATTATTTTAGATCTAAGTAATTCATCGAATTACTTAGATCTAAAGTAAAGGTTCACATCAAAATAGTGCTAGTTGATTAGAGTTACTTCGGAAACAAAAAAAGTAAAATAGATTTTTGTTATTCTATCAATTCCAATAAAATGCAACGGCAACGAGATCTAGTATGAATTGGCGATCAGAACGTATATGGATAGAATTTATAAGAGGATCTCGAAAAATCAGCAATTTCTGCTGGGCCTTTATCCTTTTTTTAGGTTCATTAGGGTTTTTATTGGTTGGAACTTCCAGTTATCTTGGTAGGGATTTGATATCTTTATTTCCGTCTCAGCAAATAATTTTTTTTCCACAGGGGATCGTAATGTCTTTCTATGGGATTGCCGGTCTCTTTATTAGCTCCTATTTGTGGTGCACAATTTTGTGGAATGTAGGTAGCGGTTATGATCGATTCGATAGAAAAGAAGAAATAGTGTCTATTTTTCGTTGGGGTTTTCCTGGAAAAAATCGTCGAATCTTCCTCCGATTCCTTATGAAAGACATTCAGTCCATCAGAATAGAAGTTAAAGAGGGTATTTATGCACGTCGTGTCCTTTATATGGAAATAAGAGGCCAAGGGGCCATTCCCTTGACTCGTACCGATCAGAATCTGACCCCACGAGAAATTGAGCAAAAGGCTGCCGAATTGGCCTATTTCTTGCGTGTACCAATTGAAGTTTTTTGAAAAATGAAGTTCAGAATGAATTTAGTTCGTAGCAAGAGGGATAAAACTGAAATGAAAGACTAGTCTTTTTTATAGACCATAGTAATAGTATAACTTAACTGGAATTTCTTCAGAATGCTCATTTGACCCAAAGCAGATGTATACGGAACAGCCAGAAAACTGTCTTTGTCCGAAATTTTGATGCGTATGTAAATCAACTCCACAGTAACAAAAGTGGATTCTTTGTTATTTTCTTTCTGTATTATTTCGAAATTCAAGGATTAACTAATGAATCACAAATAAAAAACTAAAAAACAGGGAATGGATTCATAATAGTATCCATATGACTTGTAATAGAACTTATATTTGATATAAATATTAGTAGTGTAGAGAGTTAACGAATGAAGTGAGTTCATTAAAAAATCAAAGACGAAAAAATGGCAAAAAAGAAAGCATTCATTCCCCTTCTATATCTTGCATCTATAGTATTTTTGCCCTGGTGGATCTCTCTTTCATTTAATAAAAGCCTAGAATCTTGGGTTACTGATTGGTGGAATACTGGTCAATCCGAAATTTTTTTGAATGATATTCAAGAAAAGAGTATTATAAAAAAAGTTATAGAATTAGAGGAACTCTTTCTCTTGGACGAAATGCTAAAGGAATACCCAGAAACACATCTACAAAAGCTTCGTATCGGAATCTACAAAGAAACGATCCAATTGATCAAGATGCACAATGAGGATCGTATCCATACGATTTTGCACTTCTCGACAAATATAATCTGTTTCGTTATTCTAAGTGGTTATTCTATTCTTGGTAATGAAGAACTTGTTATTCTTAACTCTTGGGTTCAAGAGTTCCTATATAACTTAAGCGACACAATAAAAGCTTTTTCTATTCTTTTATTAACTGATTTATGTATAGGATTCCATTCGCCCCATGGTTGGGAACTAATGATTGGTTCTGTCTACAAAGATTTTGGATTTTCTCATAACGATCAAATTATATCCGGTCTTGTTTCCACTTTTCCAGTCATTCTTGACACAATTTTTAAATATTGGATCTTCCGTTATTTAAATCGTGTATCTCCGTCACTTGTAGTGATTTATCATTCAATGAATGACTGAAAAATCTAATGTTTGTTACTTTGTACATAAGTAAAACATTCAAAATTGTACTTATTCCTTCTACCCAGCCCGAAGGATGCCTCCTATATTCAAGTAACATTATTTCAGTAAATAGCAGAATCATGGATAGGGAACTATACTAGGGACCTACCTAATTTTATTGTAGAAATTTTTGGGCTCAATGATTGGACCATGCAAACTAGAAATACCTTTTCTTCGATAAAGGAAGAGATTACTCGATCTATTTCCGTATCACTCATGATATATATACTAACTTGGGCACCCGTTTCAAATGCATATCCCATTTTTGCACAACAGGGTTATGAAAATCCACGAGAAGCAACCGGCCGTATTGTCTGCGCCAACTGCCATTTAGCTAATAAGCCCGTGGATATCGAGGTTCCACAAGCGGTACTTCCTGATACTGTATTTGAAGCAGTTGTTCGAATTCCTTATGATATGCAACTGAAACAAGTTCTTGCGAATGGTAAAAAGGGCGGTTTGAATGTGGGGGCTGTTCTTATTTTACCCGAAGGGTTTGAATTAGCCCCCCCCGATCGTATTTCTCCCGAGATTAAAGAAAAGATGGGCAATCTATCTTTTCAGAGCTATCGTCCCACTAAAAAAAATATTCTTGTGATAGGTCCTGTTCCTGGTCAGAAATATAGTGAAATCACCTTTCCTATTCTTTCCCCGGACCCTGCGACTAAGAAAGATGTTCACTTCTTAAAATATCCCATATACGTAGGCGGGAACAGGGGAAGGGGTCAGATTTATCCCGACGGGAGTAAGAGTAATAATAATGTTTATAATGCTACAACCGCAGGTATAGTAAGCAAAATAATACGAAAAGAAAAAGGAGGATATGAAATAACCATAGTGGATGCAGCGAATGGGCGTCAAGTGGTTGATATTATCCCTCCAGGACCAGAACTTCTTGTTTCAGAGGGCGAATCTATCAAACTTGATCAACCATTAACGAGTAATCCTAATGTGGGAGGATTTGGTCAGGGAGATGCGGAAATAG